TTCCAAGTGAGATGTCCAAGATAAAAGGAACGAAGGGAAGAATCGACGAGCTTTTTCAGCCCCAAAACTCAGAATCAATGGAATGAATGTATCTAAGGCTATCCATGAAAAGATCTATTCTATCTGTATAGATAGGGGAAACCTAGAGAGCTTTACTTTAAGATAGCTCGGGCAAGCAACTCCTCTTTCCGAAGAAGAGTGCCACCCCTTGACCTGACTTATTCAGGCCTTTAGGTGAGCTTGCGTAATCGTAATAAGTAAGTAAGCACAACTCAACTCTTCTCCGGGTGACTGGATCGCCCCGGCGGGGTTGCTCTGACTCAGAGGGCCCTGAGAAGCGCAACACTCCAGTAACTGATCCTTTTGTAGGTTCAGGGGCAAAGCGTACCTTGTTTGATAGGCTCCCTTGGCAATAGTTTCACTTCTGATGTTCTGCCTTGATGAGTGGGAGAGGTAGCCGAATTAGGATATCACTATTGGCACGGACACAGCGCAGGAAATTTCGATCCTAAAAATGGGAAATAAACATGGAGGAAAACACAGCCCTTTCAGTTGCTCTCTACACGGTGACTGTCCTTTTGGGTGTTACCTTATCATATATTTGCCGTAGAGGTTCATTTTCCTCACTCAGGAAACGAGAAAGGGAGGAGGGCCCTGAATTTGAGCCCGATTCCAAGCGAGCGAAATTGGATGACGAAACAACATCGTCATCTAATCTAATTGCTCCTGAACTCGTCCCTGAGCCTGAGGCCCCCCTTGTGATAGATGGGAAAAAAGAAAGAAGGTTTCCGTTTCATTCAACCAACTATCTTTTTGAAGCAGATAGTTCACAGTGCTCATTCTATAGATACTGGAAAAGCCAAAGAGAATGAAATTTCAGATTAGTCAATTGAAATTGAAGAACCACATCCCGACCCAGCCACAAATCCCGAACTTTTTGGCTGAAGTCGACCTGCCACAGGCGCATCCGATGGATTCCGCGGATACTTTGCGCTTAAAGGCTTCTATCATTCTGGAGTCGTATTTGGATTCCCTTACTCGTGAGCGATACACCTGGTTAGACGTAACACAAAGTCTTGCTCAAAGGGTCAGCTCCGGGGATATAGTAACTCGAGATGATCTCAGTATGCTGCTCGACCAGTTGCATAATCCGGGCAGTGAAAACGGTATGAAAGCCTTGGAGCTCTTAATGTCATAAGTGGCAGGATAGGGGAGGGGGGGGTCAAATTGCTTCGAGAAAGAGAAAGATAGGAAAGATGCCAAGTCAAGCCATGTACTACTATCGGCCATACAATGATGGCATTGTGGATCTCATTCGTATTCAAGTTTTTTGGACAGAGTTAGATGTGGCCTTTCTCATTCCTTAGGGAGTGAGAGGGCTAAGGGGAAAGGGTTGGTTGCCCCTTACGCGCTTTTTTAGGAGGAGTTCAGTGTAGTCGGATGGAAGGGAAGCGCATATCGGAAACGAATCGGGCATCTATGGAAAGAATAAACCTTCTGCGTTGTCTAGTAAGCTGCCATTTTCATATATTGAAGAATAAAATCGACAAATTGAATAGGGAATCACTTGGGGTCTGAATAAGATCAGCAGGAAACACAATGGATAGGGCTTCTCAAACAGAGGCAGTGTTGCAGAAAAAAGAGCTTTTGTCTTCTTCAGTTAGTACAAATTCGGTCGATATCGACAATCCAGTTCCGCAGGAAGGAGGCCTAGAAAAGGTCAGCGGGGCAATCAAAAAATACCTGCTTTTGACGCTACGCTGTGCCGACCCGGGATGCTACTCACGAGCTGGTCAGGGACAGGTTCCGGTCACTCTTTCGATGCCATGCCATTGTGGTGGCACGGGAACCACTGAATGGGGGCGGTTTTCATCTCATCGCTGGCGTGTGGAATACAAGTGCATCCAAGCACAGCGCAGCCAAGAGGGTCCAAGATTGCTTCGTCGAATGGGCTGGCCTTTTAGTTTAGAGAGCAGTAGAATGTTGGGTTAGCTCTGCCTTGTTGTGATAGGGGGGTGAGAGGAACTGCTCAGAAATGTCTTAGTTGGTTGAGGGGTGACCGATCCGGTCAGTCAAAAAATAGGATAACAAAAAAAGGTGTATCTGGTCTGGTGTAGCTAATGTGACTTTCTTGATCTATAGTTCCTCTTCTTTCTCTCTCTTGACCAATGCTCCGGCTTCCCTCACTCAAAAGATCCGCCATTGTGACACAGGTGTATCGAGGTAGGCCGTAGATTGAATATAGAAAGAAGGGCTCGTATTTGACAGATTTCGAGCAACCCCCAACCTTCGAGAAGGCCACTCCTCTCTCTTCCGGCTTGTTGTGACCTGACCACTTTCATGCTTCGAATGAGAAGTTGCGCTTTCGATCTTGTTCTCAGCTCCGGGTCTGGTCCTTTAGGCGAGGCTCTTTACTTTACAGGGTGGTTCCCTTTATGGTTCAGGAATTCGTGGTTGGCTGACTTTTGTTTGTTTGGTTACAGTTCATGCCCACTCGTCATGAACCCCCGCCCGCCCCGACGTGGAGTCGCAACTCTTCCTGTAGAAACCTCCTTCAACTGATTCAAGTGATTCAGTCAGTAGGAAAGTAAGATGCCTCTCCTGCAGGCCGAAACATTTCTTTTGTCTCGATGCGGTTCTCCCCAAAAGAGTGAGCGCTCACTCTTATTATGGGGCCCACCCCCTTTTTTCTTATTAGTAAGATAGGTTGCGAAATCTCACCTTTTGGAAATCTCAAATAAGGGGAAGTGGGAGTATAGGTTTTTTTGAAGATCTCTCCCTTCTCCATTATTCTAATCATTGAATTAGGTAGGACACTCGCCCTACTTGTAAGTCTCGATAGAAAAGGTGGGAGAGGGTTTCACTATCTCTTTTCTTTCAGAGTCTACTTGACTTCTTTTTTTTTCTTTATGCTGTTCCGTTTGGAAAGACCAGTAAGTGGTTTTGGCATATCTTATGCAATCGATTGATTCTATCAGGTCTATTCTTCGGTAGTGCATAGGCTCCGGCCCGGCTTCTTCCTCTAGCCGAGCCACTACTTGCGTGTGTGTAATTCATAGCAGTTTTTTGATTATGGAGCTATTGGATTTTCTTATAGTAGAGAGCGGTAAGTTAGTGCTGTTCTAAGGAAGTGGTAGCTGTTCCAGTACACAAACAAGGTGGGTTGGGGTTTAGGAGGTATTTTGAGCGCATACTTTTTGCTTTAATAGAGAAAGGGCTTGGCATTTCACTCTTTGTTGTGGGGTTGTCACGGATTGGCCGGCCATACGGATAAGGAAGTCCAAGGAGTTTTTTCTTTGTGGAGGTTTCACATCACATTAGTCATTCCATTCCTTCCGGATAACCTAAAACGTGTAGGCCTACCGAGAGGGTACTTTCAGATTTGAAAAAAGGGTTCTATTACGATGTATACGATGGGATATAAAAGAAGAAGAAAACAGGTTCTTCTCTTGAGCCTATTTTCTTTCATTGATCTTGCCACTTAGAACTGGTAGGTAGGTCTGTCTTTCTCTGGATCCCGCTGAGCTGAAAGACATCAGACATACATAAAAAATCGTTTAGATCCGGACCGGGCTCTCGAAAGCTCATGTGCCGTAGGTGGGAAGATATGGGCTGGAAAAGCATGTTAATAATCTCCGCAGGCCCTTATGCCCCGAATGCTCAGCAAAAATGTCAAACGAAAAGTCATAACTAACAGAATAGGAGCACTCATGAAACCTTGGATGGTCGTCAGGTATAAAAATCCGGAATTAATCGAACTGGAGGGAGCAGAGCTTACTGCTAGTAGAACAAAAGCCAGGAAAGGGGGTTGGCTGATGATGGATATTCGGGGGACCCATGGTTTACGTGTTTAAACTCCGATCGTATAGTTGGGTCTCTGCCTACTCTACGAATTCACATAAAAGGAAGACCTGACTAAGCAAGTTTCTGGGTTATTGAAAACCAGGAGACAGAACCGAAGTCGAGGAAGGAGAATCATATGAGTCCTCCTTAATTCACAAAGCCTAAAGTTGACGTTTTAATATCGATTTTATGAAAAAAGAAATAGAAAGCCGAGCAATCAGTTAAGCTCTTTCTGTATCTACGGAATCATTAGAACCGCAGGCCCGGCCTGCTGACCCTAAAGACACGAGCTCAACCATTTGAAAAGTAGGAGCATCAACCATTTGTCGAATCGAAAGCTTCGCCTACGACGTAACTCAGCGCGGTAAGCTCCATTTTCCTGGCGCTTGTTTAAGGCGGTACGGTATCTCCATACTTTTTTTTCTAACTAAGTCAATTGAAAATAACATCGGCTAGTGAGCAAACGAGCTTCGGAATTGGATCAAAGCCAAGAACCGAGTTCCTGGAGTGTCCGGATCAGCCCTATGAGATCGAGAAGGGCGAAAGGTAAGGTGTTCGCGATTTCGAAGAAGTAGCATGTGCTCCGTTCTAGGCCGGCTCGCTTAGTCTTCAATACATCGTCAATGGCTGCTAAGGCCTTACTCGGGCGCGACGGCTTCGGAGCTAAATAGAAAAATGATGTGCGCTAACCTTCCAACGGTCGAGATGACTTGACTTCAGAAAAGATGCCATTTCACACCTCTATGATTGATTATGAAATCATCATTCGGATTTAGTAATGGTTTCTTCAACCGGGTCAATTAGGGCGGCTAGATCGACCCACTCTAACTACAGCTAAACTGAATTACATAAAGTCAAATATAGTCAAGCCCCTTGTACCCAACGTTGTGAGTGGGCAAAAACCAAACCATTGGAAAATGAAAGCTTCGGGAGGATAGCGAAGCCTGCCTTAGGCTAGCGACGTGTTTCCCGGTAAGAAAAAGCGCGGGCGGGTACCTCCCTGACCCACTGAATACAACAAAAGAAAGGGGAAGGACGTAACATAGAAGAAGTAGGCTGATCCAGATAAGCATCCTTTTGCCTTTAGTGCTTGGTAGGAGCAGCTGAGCATATGCTAGAATTAGAATCACGCGTAATGAAGCGCTTGTCTTACTTATCTAAAACATACAAAAACCCTGCTACAAATGAGCGGCATATGAACGGAACGAGACCCTTCGAAAGACGAGACTCAGATCGGGGATCAAAAAGCCCTTTCTTTACGTACTATTCATTTGATGATTTGGAAGATTTTTTATATTCTGCAGGTGCAGATTTGGCGTCGGCCTAGGCTTCTTTATACGTAGGATTTGGTACGAGAGCCTATGCTTTAGGAACAGGCTCAGGCCCCATAGCTTAAGGTGGATCGGATCCTACATACTTGTCACACAGACAGACGCAAAATTGGAAAACAAATCATCAACTTCAACTGCTTCATGCCCCGGATCACGGGTATTCTTATTGTAGTTATAGACCCCACATTGGCTTGGCTACTGGAATCATTTATTCCCCTCTATTCTAGCTTCAGATTTGGCTTAAGCTTCGGATTCTTAAGATTAGGGGGAAACAGGAGCTTTTGGTTTGGATGCTTCGGTGGGTTCGGATGAAACAGAAAAATCTTACTCCTCAGTGGATGATTCGGCATCCTCGGGTGCTTATGTGTATGCTTTTTAAGTTTAGGAAATGAAAATGGAATCCTATTTCTATGCCTTCCGAAACTCGGTTTTAGGCTTTAACCTTCCCCTTAGGACCAAGCAAGGGCTGACATTAGCGAATGCTCATAACGTCCTTGCTTTCTCGATATCAGTAATTAAGGATCTCTCCTCCTTCTGGTAGGTGCAAGCAAGAAAATGAATATCAATATGTATAAATTCCGTGAGCAGCGATTGAACTGAACGTTCCAAGTGCATCCAGCAGGAATCGAACCTACGAATTTTCCCCTTTATTAGGTCGGTATAGGTTGGGCGCTTTAACCATTCAGCCATGGATGCAAAGAGACTCAGCGAGTGAACTAGGTTTTGGTATTCCTTCTCAAGCTTCTATTTCTTCCGTTAAAGGAGATTCGGGAAAAGATGGAATAGGAAGACGTGTTTCCAAAACGAACAAGATACGGGTTGAGAAGGGGAAGTTAGCAAAGTTAGACAAGATTGGAATGGGCATAGGAACATGTATTGATGTACCAGATCTGCTAATGCTCCCAGGTTGATGCGATGTATTCCACCAGTTGACTGAAAACTTGATTATTGGTATATCGATCGGTCCAACACGGATTGAAATAGAAGCCGGTTCGACAGGAAGCTTTTGAAAACGCAGTGCACCCAGGTAAATAAGGAACGAGATGAATACAGAGGTTAAACGAGCATCCCACACCCAAAAGGTGCCCCACATAGGTCTTCCCCGAAACCCCCCAGTCACTAAAGTAAACAACGTAAAAAAAGCACCCATTTCTGTACCGGTTCCGGAAGAGCGAAGAAAAAGGGGATGTTTTGTTAATAGGAACAAGAAAGTGTTTATAGCCGTAGCGATATAAACAAGAATACTCATCCGAGCCGCAGGAACATGTACATACAGAATACGAGAATTTCCACCTTGTTGAAGATCTAGTGGTGCTACCCGAAGACTTAAATGAATAGCCATCGCTGTTAAGAACAACCGAGATCCAATGAGAATTTGCGCATAGCTTCTGGTCTTTGACATCAAAAAAGAAGGTTGTAATAACGAAAGAGACATGTGAGAATTTGGTCCTAGCTAGTGGAACAAGAAAGACATGCATCTATATTCAATACACAATCAAAGGATTTCCCTTAACGAAGAATTCCCCCTGCTTTGGCTTTGTTTTCGCTCCGCTCGTGCGTGGCACTCCTTGCTCGCGGAGCGGCATACCGAAAAAAGAAAGGTTTTGAAAGAATAAAAAAGTGGATTCCCTTTTGTGACCAAGAGCCCATCCTTGATCCAAGCCGAGTTTTTCATTCCTTAGCTTGGTGCAAAAGGCTTCTCGCGGGTCCTTTTTCAAGCCCATCTCGAATACGATGCGGTATGGTACTCGTGACCCTGCTGGTGGCTGCCACTGCCTCACACTTAAATGCCGCCAGCTCTGTCTTCCTACTTAAGCTTAAGGCATCCGCGACCTGGTTGGTCCGTCAAAGCGGCAGACTGACGCACCATATCAATCAAACTTGGCAAGTTTGTCTTGCTTGCCATCGTCCCCGTTTTGGCGTGAGTTTCTTCTGGGTCAGGAAGTCACTCGTCGCCACATTATCCGTCCCGTCTTGACCAGAAATCGCGACCCGCCTCCACGTTCTCAAGTAGTGCACTATTGCTGTCATCTCCTTCTCTTGGACCACGCCTTTCGGTCTCATTGAGCTTTCGGCTCTCATATGCTACTGGGTTACCTTATTGTACTAGCACACCGCCTATGGCATAGTCTGACGCATCCGTGTGTACTTCAAATGGCTTAGTGTAATCTGGCAACTGCAATACGGAGTCATCAATCACTGCCTGCTTGTTGTCCTCAAAAGCTCTTTGACACTTTTCCGATCAGTGAAATGCCATGATCGGTCCGTACGTCCTTCTTTAGTTTAGGAGATTTTTGAGTTGAGCAGCCCTCTTCGAGTAACTTAC